CTTCAAAGGCGTAAAATGGTTATTTGGGGACCGTCTCAAGGAAATCCCCATTCCCCGCTTTTTTTGGAAAAAACGGAAGATTTTCCTTTTCCTATATCTGACCTAATGAAACTTTTTTTTTTTATTAGAGATTGGTCGGGCAAAAAGTCAGAATTCGAGATTTTAAATCAACAATTCCAAATAAAAAAAAACGACCAGGAAGACGCAATAGAATTCTGGGAGAACATTCCATATGCACAAAAATCAAGAAGTGTTCTGTTACTAGCTCAATCAATTTTTAGAAGATATATTAAATTACCCTTATTAATAATAGCTAAGAATATCGGCCGTATTTTATTGAGACAATCTCCGGAATGGTACGAGGATTTCCAAGATTGGAATAGAGAAATTTATCTAAAGTGTAGCTATAATGGTCTTCAATTTTCCAAAACAGAATTTCCTAAAAATTGGTTCAGCGAAGGTTTTCAAATCAAAATCCTATATCCTTTTCGTTTGAAACCTTGGCACAAATCTAAGCTACGACTCTCTGATAGAGATCAAAAGCAACAAGATGATTTTGATTCTTGTTTTTTAACAGTTTTTGGAATGGAAACGGAATATCCTTTTGGTCCTCCGCGAAAAACACCTTCCTTTTTTGAACCAATTTTGAAAGATATAGACTATAAAGTCAAAATAAGAAAATTTAATTTTAGAGTTCGAAGAGCTTTAAAAAAAATAAAAAAAAAAGAAGAAAAAGCATTAGTATTTGTAAAACAAATACTAAAAGAACTTTTAAAAGGAAAGAAAATTCCATTATTTATACCGCGAGAAATATACAAATCAAATGAAACTGAAATAGAAAAGGATTTTATAATAAGCAATCCGATAATTCATGAATCACTTAGTCAAAATCGATCTACAGGTTTCACAAATTATTCACAGGCAGAAGAAGAAATGAAACATAGAATTGATAAAAGAAACACAATCATAAATCAAATAGAAATAACGAAAAAAAAAAAAAAGAATAATGGAAAATCACCGCCAAAAATTTGGAAAATATTCAAAATAAAAAATATTGAATTATTAATTCAATTTTTCTTTGAAAAGATATACATAGATATCTTTCTATGTATCATTAATATGCGCAGAATCGCTCTACAACTTTTTATGGAATCAACAAAAAAAATTATTAAGAAATACATTGACAATAACGAAACAAATCAAGAAAAGAAAAAAAAAAAAAATAAAATGGACTTTATTTCGACTATCAATATAAAAAAGGCTTTTGATAATCTTAGAAATAGTAAGGGGAAGTCACATATTTTTTTTGATTTATCTTACTTGTCACAAAAATATGTATTTTTCAAATTATCACAAACCCAGGTTATTCACTTCAATAAGTTCAGATCTATTCTTCAGTATAATGGACCGTCTTTTTTTCTTAAGAATGAAATAAAGGATTTTTTTGGAAGACAAGGAATATTTGATTCCGAAGTAACACATAATCAACTTCCAAATTATGGAATGAATCCCTGGAAAAACTGGTTAAGAGGTCATTATCAATACGATTTATCTCAGATTACATGGTCTAGATTAGTCCCACAAAAAGGGCGAAATGGAAAAAAGAAATGCCAGACGTCTCAAAATAAGGATCTAAACAAATGGTATTCCTATGAAAAAGACCCATTATTTGATTACAAAAAAAAAAAAAACTCGAAAGTCTATTTATTACCAAATAAAGAAGATAATTTTCAAAAAAACTATAGATATGATCGTTTATCATATAAATATATTGATTCTGAAACTAAAAAGAAGGCCTATATTTATAGATCATCATTAGAAACAAATAAGAAGCAAGAAAATTCCACCAGAAAGAAAGAAAAAATTGTTAACATACTCAAAAATATTCCTATCAAGAATTATCTAGGAAAAAGCAATTATATATATATGGAAAAAAATAAAGATAGAAAATATTTGGGTTGGAAATTGAATAAAAATATTCAGGTTGAACCTAATAAGGACCAAAACAAAATAGGGGATAAAATTCATAATAATGGTCTTTTTTATCTTCCGATCGATTCAAATTCCGAAATCAATTACAAAAAGGTCTTTTTTGATTGGATGGGAATGAATGAAAAATTATTAATCTTAAATCGCCTCATATCAAATCCGAAAATTTTTTTCTTTCCAGAGCTTGTGATACTTTATCATAAATATAAAGAGAAACCTTGGTTTATCCCAAGCAACTTACTTCTTTTTAATTTGAATAGAAATCCAAATTTTAGTGAAAATCAAAATAGAAAGGGAAGGCAAGAGGAGGGTGAGGATTTTTTAAATTTTAGCCCATCCAATTCAAAACAATATTTTGAATTAAAGAATCAAAACAATATTGAAGAATCTTTTTTAGAATCAATTGAAAAACTAAACATATTATTTAAAGGAGATTTTCCTTTGCAATTAAGATGGACTGGACGTTTGAATCAATTGAATCAAAAAATGATGAATAATATCCAGATATACG